CAAACCCAGGGGTTAGACTCCATCTTCTATATACGCAACCTCTGAGATATAAGGAAGATCCATGTCACACTAGGAATCAGCCGCCAAGAAAGGGGGAGAAGAAGCGTGTGATTCCCTGATCAAGACCAAGGCGGCGGGAGCTCCGCCTAGAAGAAAGACACAAAGGGGATAGAATGCCTTTCTTCTCTTAGGATATTTCTTAAAATAAAAGAGGTGGTATTAGTTTTGAAAAGAAAAGAAGGCCACCGCTTATCCAATTAATTGCCAATTGCAGCAGCAGACTCGAACCGATCGTTTTGAGTGAAGGCCAATACAATATGGGCAAAGGGGTTTAAGTTGTCAACCGCAGACGGGGCTAAGCTAAGCTTTATCGCGAATTCAAAGCCGGGAACCAAGCTAAAGATTCATGACTAGCGCGAAAGCCTAGCGAACAAAGAAGCGCAGCCCCTCCATCGACCAAGACTCCTGACACGGGGACTCCTTCAATATGCACTTTTATGTAAAGTGGCTTTAGGTGCATGGTCATTGCCTCAGTAGGTCGATCTATGATGACTCGTGCTGAGCTTACTGGTCGTAGGAAGCTTGTGTCCTTTTTATTTTTGAAGATGGTGATCATAGGACTGCCTTTTATCAATGTAACAGGCTCAGTCTGCTTCTCCCGCTGTTTGTTCGAGAACTTGTCGCTCTTCTTCGAGTTTTTTAGGTTCCTTGGACTCTATCCTATAGTTATAGTAGATTAATACACGATCTGTCCTGGTTGTTATGCCTGTACTTTGATGAGCATATTTTCGCCCAATACGATTCAGTCGATACAGAGTCTCTCCAAGCGGTTTTGTCGAGCAGGGCCTCATTCACTTGATTCATTTGACGAATGCCTAATCCTCCCTTTAGGCGTACAGACATCCTCCCAAGCCAGAATCTTTCATTTTTTGAATCTCTTTCACCCATTTAAATTTAAACAAACGAAAAATTTTGTCACAAAAACTAAAAATTTAGATGTCTGCATGACGTAACATAAGTAGGAAGAGCAAAAAGATAAATGAGTGAATTCCACATCCCGGTATTCCACAGTTCATTATTCATTAGTGTGAGTCAACGGATAAAGCTCCTCAATTGGATGCTACACCTGTGGGAGTTGAGTCAATTACTCTATTCTATGTCTTTCTCTGATATAGCGAACAATAAGGTAACGAAGTTCTGCGAATGACCGGGCAACGTAACTATGATGAAATTACTTCTGTGTTTGGTCTCTTTCTGACTAAGCTACCGAAGAAGTCTCTCTATCAGATAGGTCACATTCCTTGTATACAATGTTATCAGATGTACGGGGTGGATCACTAATTCGATCTCGGAATGCATTCATCCATTTTTTCCTTTCTGACACTTGCGCTACCGCTAGCTAGCTTAATGAGGGGAAGTGACAATCTACATATGAAAGAAAAAATTCGTTGCTTGTTCTATTCCTATTTATTCAAAACTATGCATCTTTCCTCCGATTCTTGTCATTAAAGTCTAGATAGATTCCTACTTCTTCCGACAAGAGGAAAGGAAGAAGTCCTACAGGGTTTATCCCGCTAAACAGTGGATTCTTGCAAAACCTATTCTTGCCAAGACGATTCCGACTACACCTTCTTTTCTCCACTACTGCTATTGCTGCGGGAAGTGGCACTAATCTAATTTCGTTCTCATGGCCCATGTCGAAGGGAATAGAATGACAATTCTTTAGGTCTCTGCCTTTGCATTGCAAGCGCAGGATTTTCATTAAATAAATAGATGTTTTTAACTTATTCCATAGATAAGAGGTCTATCAATGTAGGAAGAGCGGCTACGACTACGGGAGCAGTAACGGCGCCCTAGCATCCGCCTGCAGCCATAGGATAGACTTGTCGCACTTCATTTCATAACGATGATTGGAACACCTTTTGGGTCTAGAATATCTCTGCCAATTGGACATTCCCAGTCAACGCTCAGGTCTGGTAGCATGGACAATCGGGCTTGATTAACTCCATTATGTATCTTGCCTGGGCTGCCTGTACTTCTCAAATCGGGAGTGTGCGACATAGAACCTGTGGCTTTTCCGGTCCAGCGGGGATTGGTCAGCCTTCTATTCCTTATGGCGAAAGAGTTATAACTGGGCAGGCATAGTTGTACCTAACCGAAAATAGAGTAATTCGCAAATAAAGCAAGTAGACTAATAGGGGAAAATGATTGCTCAGAGGTTTTTATCCCTCGATCCATGTGAAAGTTACTCCTCTTGATCTTGAGGGGCGTAGCGGTTTCGAAGTGGAAATCCCTTTTTTTAAAACACTATGTTTCCTGACATCCCATCTAAAAAAAATAGACGCTGCGCGCCGGACTAGGATACTCCTAATTCTGAGGCCTAAACGTGCCATTTCCTGCCCTATCCGAGAGTCTTCATCTAAGTGCTCGCGAATCCTCTTCACTTCAGGTACCTCTAGATCCTTTGCCAAAGGGGCCTCGAAAAGGTGCTATTTCGCGTTTGAAACCAATCGATGTGGGATCCTAAACAAACAAGTTTCTCTTCTTAGCTTAGCTTAGTCAGGCGCAGGGATCTCATCTCTTTAGCTAGAAGAAGACATTCAAAGTGCTTTCATATGCCGTGTCCGTGAGAGTCTCTGCTCCTAGTCTTTTGCCCGTTGGAGTCAAATCAAAAGACCAGCTCTGCTGCTCGAACTCCCTCCAGATGTCCTCTTGGTTGACCTAAGCAGCTTGGATTTCAAACGAAGGCAGGGCGCGTTAAGCAGAATCCTGAGCTAGTGGTAGTGGCTCTATTGACTATAGCCGTCCCAATGTGAAATATAGTATTCAGTAGACGCAAATGCAGATACTATCCCCTACGGAATAAAACTTTCTTTCATTCCGTAGGGGTAAGACTCTTCAAATAAAACTCAAAATTCACCTAGGACTTTTTTCTTTTATAGGGACTTCTGGCTCTGATCCTTCTATAGTAGGAAGACAAGATCGCAAGGGAATCACTAGTTCGAGTTCCATGCCTTCCTTCTGGTCCCAAACACTGGGTTATTAACCGATGAGTTAATTTTCCCCTTACCCATTTCTTGTCCATGTGTCCCTTGCTTCTTAGTGCTCCGTTGGACGGGGACTCCTTCTTCATTTGAATGCTTTGATGCTGGCCAACTGGGAGTAGGTTCTGGCTGCTCTTTCTGTGATGCTATTTCGACCTCGTAAAGATATTAGGACTTTCACACTGACATTGAGACAGAAAACATTCGATCAGTTTCCCAGCGTGACACGCTATGATCGCCGTCAAAGACAGGATTCGAGGATCGCCGTCAAAGACAGGATTCGAGGCCTTTGTCCCCATTGCTTGTTAGTTAAGTAGGGAGAGAGAACGCCCCATCTCTTGATTACGAAGATCACTTTCACAGCAAGCACGAAGCTTAACTATTATGTAAATTGAAACGATCTCCCCAGGAAAGCATGATGCCTGACTTGCCCCTGCTTTCCAAAACGGTAGACCAAAAGCACTGAAATGAATATGAGAAATGTGGCCTATCTATGGAAGGAATCTTTCGTTACTAGAACCCCTTCCTAGTGACTGTAAGCGAAATGCATTTAGCGAACGCCTGGGGGTACTGAGTTCCATATTTTTTATTATAGAAATGTTATCTCTATCTAAACGACTAAGTCTTCCAGTGATCTCTCCCCCACCCAAAACCATCCCTTCCAGCGTTAGCGCACAAGAAGGAGCTTTTGGCAGTGAGTCGAAAGTCTTAGTGAGAAGCCCTCTTAGGACTCTTTCCACTCTTCTCTGAGTGCCTTCAACAGTGCTTAGGTAGCGCTCACTGCGAGATAGGCAGCTCAGCTTACTATTATTCCTACCCTAATGTGTCAAGAATAGAATAGGTAGCACAGGTCAGCAAGCATAGCTAGATCTAAGGTATTTGCATCAGAAAGTCTATCCTACCCCAACCCACTTCTTGGTTCTTTCTACTATATATAATATGTGACCAGAGAAATGGGGAGATAGGAGAGTCTCGATCATGTGAGAGAATTAGGTATGGAAAACTGACTCACATACGAATAACTCTTCTTAAGGCAGGAGCCTAGCCTATTTTTTCAGAAATGCAAGAGAGAGTGCGCTAATGTAGGAGTGTGCTGCCTAGCAAAGTACTACTCTTAGCAACTAGCTTTACTGAAAGCCTTAGTAAGTCAGTCTAGAAACTTCCTCTTAGCTTAAGGGGTGGGTTGGTTAGGTTTATTGCACCAAAAAGTCGAGGAACTAAGAACGAAAAGAAGACGAACGAGCTAAAATACCTCTTTGCTCTAAGAGATAGTTGATTCAAGCAGGAAAGGAATGAGAGGAGCATCAGCATAAATATAATAAAGAAGTTGTTTTCGATTGACATTAAGGAAAATGAGTTCAAATAGAAGATTTAGGCTCAAAGACGGTTCAATCCCCCGAGCGTTGACATTGCCAGCTCCAGAAGACCGTCACAAACCATTTGACCACACACAGGGGAGCCCACAACCTCGACCTCAGTATGAAAAGCATCTAAGGGGGTTTACCACTGAATCGTTAGAGTCTGGGTGGTCAATCTTCCTTCTTCTTTGGCATCTCGACAGGTGGGCATGAAAACAAGACTTGAAGAGGGCTCAGGTATCAACGTCCTTAGCCCGCATTCATCAATATCAATAAGAGTAGCAGTCGTATAGGTATAGGCTAGCGCTTCCTTGCTCGCATCCGAAGTAGCGATTCCCTTCCTCGCTCAGTAAAGTCAGAAGGAAAGGCATAAAGCAAGTACTGCGAACCCCTTTAAGCACGAGATTGGACATCCTACTTTCTCCGCATCAAGACCGCGTTCACCCCCTTTCCTTTCAAAGCATTGAAGGCCGGGTGAGAATAAAGAGGGAGGGAGCACTCGTGGCACACTGACTATATCCGTTCGAGAAGAAAGCAGAGTTCCTATTCACCGCTACCCCTGAGTGAAGAGTCGACTCAAAAGAGCAATTCAAGAGACAAGCTTGCTTCTTCTCGCGGGTTGGCTTAATTTCTCTTCTTTCAGTCATGGATGGTCATAATACTTTTGAGTAGACTCCTTTTCGTCAAGTGGCTAAGAATCTTCTCTCTGTGGTTCAACAATTTAGCGAATCTTCTACCTTTTTTCGCACAAAGTGACAATCCAATTCAATGTGTTTGCTTCGTGCATGAAAGAGTGGATTTGAAGCCAGCTTTATAGCACTCTGGTTATCACAAAGTAGAGTTAGACCATTAGGCTTTATACCCAGCTCAGAGAGAAGGTGACGATACCAAGTTCTTTCTGCTGTTGCATCCGACATTGCACGATATTTTTCCTTTGCGCTTGATCGAGAAACTGTTCTTTGTTTCTTGCTACTCCATAAGATAAGTGAACCAGCAAAGAAGACACAAAAACCTGAAATTGATCTCCTTGAATCAGGATCCCCGCCCCAGTTAGCATCTGAGTAAGCAACTAGATTAGGTTGCCTTTTTACAGTAGGGAAAAAAAAAAAGCCCATCTGCTAATGTTCCTTTCACATAACGAAGGATTCTCTTGGCAGCTTGAATATGTAACTCACGAGGATCATGCATGAATTGACATACTTGGTTTACAGCAAATGTTATATCTGGGCGTGTAAAAGTGAGATATTGATGTGCTCCCACAAGACTTCTATACTTCTCTGGATGTTTGACAGGGTTACTATCTTTTTGTGATAATTGCTGTCCAAGAACCATAGGGGTAGGTGCAGGTTTGCAGTCATTCAAACCAAATCTTTTTAGAAGATCAAGAGCATATGTGAAGGAGGCTCCTACTAGCTGCACTGTAAAGTAAAGGGACTGCTTCCGCTTGAAAGGCTAAAAAGTTGAGTGACTACGCTTGACCTTTTTCATTCAATTGCTTGTCTTGGAAAAGACCTAAAGATTGCTGTAAAAGAAAGATCAAATAGATTTACGTTAGAGAATTCTCTTGTTGAAATAGCTTATCTGCTTTCTTACTTGCTGACTTAAGACTTTATGGATGTAATAACTCGGATTTCAAAAAAGGCGAGGGCTCTTATAACTCCATTGTTAAGCGGAGGGATGTTCTAAATCTGTCTATTTTAAATAGATTTTAGTTTATTATTACTACGTTTAATATTCAAAATAGAAGATATATCTAATATTTCGAGGTTGAGAAACTACTTTCCAAAGCTTTTTGTCTATCCTTTGCCTGATGGCTTTCCTCAAATAAAGGTCTTTCTACTGGCTAGCCTTAGGATTTTATGGACATTCAAAAAGATAGGGATTCAGATGAAATAGCAAAGAGAATTCGAAGAGAGGAATTGACTTGGGCTTACGACATGGTTGTTTTCCCTTGGGGGGCTATATCTTTCTTCCATGGTAGGGCTCTAGGGGCAGGGCATCTGTGAATGAATCCTTTGACTTTCCCTCCTACAAGGGGAAGGGACTACTCATATGGCTCACACGGGGACAATAGATAGAGGTTTTTTTGAGAGCAATAAACCTTGAACTCTTTAAGACCCTTAGATGGAATCACAATCTCTGCTGTTCGCTAGGGGAAAAGCTATCCAAGAGAGTTCTATAAGTCCCGGTATGCTACTTACGCTCGTTTAGTCCTTCTCCATAAGATTCAAATATAGCTGCTTTTTTCAAAGCAGGTCTTAGCACTGCACCTAGATCCAAGGCTGCAACTCCATCTGGTAAGGGGACTGCTGCAACGAGAACTTAAACTCAAAATGAATTTCATCCCCCGAGAATCTGCTATCTCTAGCTTCCTTTCCTCCTTCTTCCTTTTCTGATCCTGATGGCTTGACAGAGTAAGGGACTAATGAGACTGGGACTTATAATGGTAATCTAGAAAGTGTTACCTCGGGGACTGCATGCAACCTTTAACACTCAAACTGCAGGCTAGGCTTACCTTTTTTTTATTCTGCAACTGAATTTGATTGGGGACTGAGACTGCTACAAGAGGGAATGCCCCTACCATGGCAAGAGATAGCCCTATAACCTGGTTTTCAGCAGATCTAGAATATCCTGCCCCTCTTTCAACAAACTTGCTTGCTCACTTCCAATCTAACGAGAAAGAAAATCTCTAACTGGTCCTAGAGAAGAACCTGAATGGCTTACAGGGCACTCTCCATGGCTAGAAGAGGGAATGACAAGATTAGGATGAATGGAAGCTAGCCCTAAAAGTATATGGGTGGCAACTCACCCTCATACTAGATATGAGTCAGCAAAGACAGGCCCTCGCTCGATCTATGATATCAGAGAAGAATATAGTTTAAGATATGGGGACTGCTACTGGCATATTACTCCCTTCAGTTAGTCTTCCCTGTTGGCTTGAAAAATAAATGTCTTGTTCACTCACTTGACCCTGTTTACTGCATGAAAGAAATCATTAGCACAGGTGTTATTTATATATAAAGTGGATCGCTTCTAAGTGAAAAGGATGAAATGGAAGGGAAGAAAGAAGTCAACTTATCATCCTCTTCATTCCCAGATGATTAAGAAAAGAAACTTAAAAAAAAATATCTCTTCATATGCCGAAGATCGTACTATTGAAAAGCAAAGATATTCACTAAGCCTAAGTCAGTCCTTACCCCGGAAATCTTAGATCTACGAATATCAAAGTCTGATAGCAGAGTTCAGCTTAAAAAGCAATAGCTTCGGAAGAGATGCGCCTTTCGCCGGGTATTCCCACATTGAATCGCAATTGGTTGATAAAAGAACTATCTTCCCCTAAAACTTCGGATAGAAAGATGAAATTTATCCCAATAGTCAAGATCTTATACCAATGTAAGGTTGGATTGCCTTCTCCTCGCTACTCTCTCTTTGAAAAAGTTATTTTACAATTCCAACTCGGAAATTCCCAGAGAAAGCAAAGCAGGAAGGAACTTTCCCAAGATAGGCGCACTAGATCTTTATTCTAGGGAAAGCAAAATTTGAGATGTAAGAAGGTCGGGTCGGCTTGAGACAGATGTGGTTCTTCTGGGTCAGTCCCACTCAATGGGAACTCTATATCAAATCTCAAAGAGACCAGAAGGTTTTTCCATGGAGGAAAACTCCAACCTAGCAAAGAATTTACCTATCTCATCCCGTAGCTATCTCAATGGAACTGGAGGGCCTTAGGACTGCTATTTCATAGCTGGACACTGGAATGGAACTCCCTGAATATGAAATTATATCGTTAGTCCTAAATACAAGAGAAAGATCTATCGCCCCACCATCTAAGGGAACTTGAAATGAAATAGGATACGCTATGTCTGGAGATATGAGAGTAGAACCACCTCTTATATAAGACACTGCTTTAAAAGGGATCTATCCCGATTCTTGAACAAGAACCATGACATGAGATCCTTCTTATTATATGTAAATTCCTTCTGTCTTGAGCCTTCCACCAGCTCTCTAAGAACCTCTTTATTTGCCCAATCCTTTTACTTAATGTAATGCCCTATTCCTTTCGAGTTAGGATCTCGATTAGCCTCTTCTATTTAATAAAATAATAAAAGGCAAATTGCCTTCATTCCCCTTCTATTCCCAAGAGCTGATTCCATAGGAGCGCATTCTTCCTTTATTGATTCAAAAACCTTCTTGCTAACCGCCCTTATCCCGCAAAGAGCTTAAGCTTATTCTCTTCCTCGACGTGCCAAAGCCCCATATAATGTAAAATTGGATGCTTCCTCTACTTCCCCTGCGACTCCTATTGCTATTACGACTGCTACTTTTAAAAGAAAGATAGGTGCGTGCCTCCTACTCCTAGTCCCTTATCTTCCTATTTAGGAACTGAACTCCTGAAGGAAGTTAATCAGTGTGAGACTGGAGCTAGTGGCATAGATTGACTTTTCATCTTCCTCGCACAGCTTAATTAATAACCCTTAAGGGAGTGAGTGCAAAGAGGCTCCGAAAGGGTTAGGCTTGAGGCAATATCCCTAGTTTGCCTATCTGCTCTTACAGTTTCCTGTGTAAGCAATTAAATCAGAATAAGCTGCTTGAGTAAGCGGTGCTCTAGTATGAGTTGTTGGAGGAAGAAGCGCTGCTAGTGAAAGCAACTTCTAAGGCCTCCTCTTAATAGTCCTCCCCCGTATAGCTAACAGCATAAATGGATTCTTCTTCCATACGTTCTAACACTCTCAGAATGGAATCCCCCGGCCTGTGCTATTTCCGTCCTTTCCCCTTCGAACCCATCTCCATCTAATCCTTCTTGGGAGCTGTATGAGTAGTTTCTGTCCCCTTTACTGTATAGTCTTACTCGTGTATCTGCGAGGACAAAGACAAAGGCAAGTGATCCAGTCCGTGAGAAAGCTAGTGCCTTGAAAGCCTTGAAAGAGCTGTCCTAAGCTAAACGGATCCAATTGAAGTGCTAGTTCCTAGCTATCTAGTAGTTGTCCCGGAAGAATCTTTCTTTTCTAAAGTAGACATCTTAAAGAAGGTAAATCCATCTGGCAGCAAGGAAAGCGACCTCTGCATATGGTTTATCAGAAGTTAGCTCGGGATACGGCAAGGGGGATCCCCACTTTCCATTTTTTTATTTGCAGAGAGCTGTGTATAAGGGCAAAAGTGAATAGACTTTAAACCATACCTATATCCTTAGTAAAAGTAAAAAGATAGTCTAGGCATTCTTACCTTAGGAAAAGAGAGTTATGAGGGAAAAAGCAAAGACCTACGTTAATCGAGTATAGTTCCGCGCATGTGTAAAGTTCCAGCAATCAAAGGAAAGATGTACTTCTAATCTATAGTGTCTTCCCAACCGAGTTCTGTTACAGCCAGTGTAGCCGCAATAGGGGTGGGTCGTAGTCGCCTCTGCCCATGTGGAAGTTTGAGTTTTTTGCCCTTATCTTATAGGCGGTTCCCCTTTTCCGTCAGTTGGGGTTGCTTTTTAAGGTAGGAGTCCAGTTTTAAGCCTATCTAGCTCCAGTTCATCGGCGGATTGGATACGAGGTTTCCCTATGAGGTCTTTACGAGTTTTTAGTCCAGTCCTAATAAAATCTCTTCTCCCTCCTCTCCTGGTTTGAAACTGAAATCTTTTAGCAGCTTGTGGAGGCCTACCTAACTCTATGGCAAAGCATGGGCGGCAGATAAATAGATAAGTAAGGGTTGGCTTAGAACCGGGGCGGTAAGAAGGAAGTGTATAGGGACTACGGCTGAGAAGGCTATCTGTTGTGAAGTTGGCTACTGGCTTTTCTCTTTCCGAACGAATTCAGTTTCGTTTAGTAACAGTCAAGTAACAGTTAATGAGAATTGGAAAGGCTAGCTTGTGGATTGGTCTTCATTGGACACTATCTGGCCGGTGAGTTTTAGTGAGTGTTCAGTTATTGTTTCAGTGACCTTGCTTGGTCAACAATTTGGAGAGTTTGCTTTTATCAGAGAAGAAGAAGGGAGTCAAAAGAGGAAGCGGTTGATAGAGAAGTTAGTCAAATTAGTAGATTGTCTTTGGGAAAGAAAGCCCGTTTATGTTTATAAAGAACTAATATCCATGGAGAAGTTGAAAGAAGTGAAAAGGGCACTCTTGAACTCTACTTTTTACTTTTCCTCGATGTACCGATCTTGGATCCCGAAACCTAATAAGCCGGGGAAGCTGCGAGCGATTACGCAGCCCAACAAAACAAAGGTGATATCATTGTGATGGATGCTCTCTCCCATTTACTGAATATCATCTTTGACGACGTTTTTTTCTCCTTTTCACACGGGTTTAGAAAAGGTCGGGGTCCGATTTCTTTTTTTTTGGAAGTTCAGGGGTGGGGGCAGGTCGATAGACTAATAAAGTCTGATATCGTTGGGTGTTTTGACAACATCGATCATGAGCTACTAATCAACATAATTCAATCCTACTTGGGAAAGGAAAATCAACCCTTCTTTGATCTTATATTAGCTTTCCTAAAAACTCCAATCGTAGACAAAAAAGGGAGGGATTTAAATAATAACGAAAAAGGCATACCTCAGGGCAGCCCACTTTCCCCTGTTATGATGAACATCTTTCTTCACCAGCTAGATATTCGAATCAATTCCTTCATGGAAAGGGAAAAGAGCGTACGATATTTAAGGTATGCAGATGATATGCTTTTTGCTATAAAAAGCGGTGTGGACTCAGAACAGATAAACCACAGCTTGAAGAAATTCTTTAATGAAGTTTTGCATGAACTCAAACTCGAGGCAACATCACTAGAGCTTATTCGAGGAAAGAGTAAGCCCCGGGAAAGGTTTGTCTTAGGTTTGTTTTTATCTATTAAACTAAGTGGGACCCTGGTGATACGAGCCCCTTTTAATACAATAAATGGAAAAAGAAGCTGACTCTTCCTTTTCTAATTGATAGAATGGGAAAGAAAAAGAAGACTTTGTCTTTTTTTCTGACTACGCTGTTTACGATGATCAGAGTTTATGTGGCCTACGCTTTCTGCTGCTCTTCCTATCGGGCTGAGCAAGACACTATCCGGTTCTTTTCTTTAGGCATCTGTTCTACGCCAGGGCAAAAGACTTCATCAAAGCCTATAGACCCAAGGACTACTCCCAAAAAGAAAAGCTAATTCAAATCTATGTGAATCGGCTGCCTCTGTTAAGTTAATAAAGGCTTATCAAAAACGGATGCCTCAAAAGGTCATCTCTTTATCGAAGGAAAGATAGAAAGTAGAAGTACGCTAGGTTCTAATTGGAGGCCGTGCAATCGCTGGAGAAATAAGGGTATATTAAGAAGAACCTACGTATGGTCAATTTATTTATTTTTAATTTATTTTAAGAACAAACGGCAGGCTTGGACTACGGAGTTGGTCTCTGTAAAATAAGAAGGTATCTACCTGGAATATAGTAAGAGATATAAGTACAGTCGGCCGCCCACCAGTCGTCGATCTCAGCCGCAGACTCCCGTCAGGATGGCTACCTGCACATGCGGGAGTCGCCAGGTCGCCCTTTATGGCGGACAGAATCTCTCCCCATGATTTCAGCCTAATCCGCGATCCCCCTTAGGTCAGAAAGGCCTCCCTTAGGAAGCTAGTGGTTGATCCTCTTTTTGGCTGGGTGGCGCATCCCTTGATGCAAGTGTTTCGTTCCCATCCGATGCTATCCTACTTTGCGAAACCGGTCTCATTGTGGACTTCCCTGGCCGTCCTTCTAGGTCTGTAAGCTTCTCGAGGTCGTCAGATTTAAGCTTTGCAAAGTCAAGTAGTGATTCAGCAACGGATGGTGGCCCTGCGTAGCAAGCTACAAAGGGTCCAGACCTCATTACCTTTGGTAAATTCGGTCTCTCTAGCGCCGCTCTATAATTAGAGCGTCGCACATTCTTTTTCTCCAATTCGTGCTATGCTATGAGAAAGTTCTTTTTAGTTTCGTCTTCGGCCCATCTTCCCATTTCTGGTGATTGGACATCCGAACCACGATCCCAAAAGTCCTTCTTTCTCGCGCGAAAGGAAAAAGATGTATAGTTTCCCCTCTTACCAGGGCTATACATAGGTAGAGAACGGCTCCATCTACATCCAGAGAGCTGCGCTTTGCGGCGAGCGCTGCTTTCTTCCGGTTTGACTGTTATTGAAAGGGGGCCACCCCGGGCACCGAAAGAATAGCTCCCCGATCGCCGGAGCTTCAAAATACAGGGTGTGTAGCAAGCAGTCGTACCAGGGGGATCGCTTCTTCACTTCGATTCAGACGGCGTAACGACCCAGTCGTACCTTGGAAACATGCTAGTCCACGGCGGATAGCAAGAATCCGCGTCCCAGGCGATCCGGCCCTCTCGAAGGAACCGACAGGGAGCTCACCGAAGCGAGCGTCCGGACTAGCTACCCGGATTTACCAGCCATCGAGCAGTCGACAGACCTCGATGGCAAGTTTCTTGGCCTTCCAAGAAGGAGCGCCGGTTAGCTCCTTCCTCTGGTTGATGGGGTTTTATGCCGGATCACAAGCTTTCCCCGAGCCGATCCTACGCAATAAGGTAGCCTCAGGTACGCTTGGGGCTGGATGGAATCCTCGCTATCGCTTACCTCATGTGCTACCCGCCCCATGGCCTAGCCTAGGTTAAATTAGCATAGCGGCGTCCACAAATACACCAAATCTTCAAAGGGAAAGAAAACTCCTAAATGAAGCCGTGATCTTATATACGATACTACCAGACGCACCTTGGTACTTCCATCCGCCAATCAAGGCTAGTGGAGCGAAGAGAGCCAAAAAACGTGAGCGCCCCCACGCGAGCCTTATTGAAAAAGCCCCTTACTATAGATAGGGCGTTAGCGCTTTAGTAATAACATAGAAAGGGGCAAGCCAAAACCTACTCCTAACAAGTTGCTGAGTTCGGCTTTCGGGGCTACCTACTTTAAGGCTTATATAATATATAAAGAAGAGCCCTCTTAGGGCCTTTTTGTTTAAGGGCTGCTCGCCTTTTTGAATAGAAGGAAGTGGGATAGCAGAGGTAATTTCGGTAAACCGATGCATGAGCTGAGGCTCCCATGTCCCGCCGACCCTCCGAAAAAGTAAGGTCGTAAAACGGCTCATAGGGAGTCAGAAGCAAGCAGAGTCAAAGGCGGGTCAAACTCACATAAGTAGAGGGGGAGACACATTCATGAAAAGCGAGAAGCCGTGTCGTGGGTCTATTTGTTAGAAAAGGCGAACATCCCCATTCCAAAACATTCACATAGGTCCTCAGGCAGGCATCGAAAAGGGAACGAAAAGAGTCTATTTACCTTTACAATATTCCGGAATGTATCATGGCCCTATCTATTCATCTTTTTCTTCAAAAAAAAAAAAAAGTTCCGCATCTCTCCGGGGCCGGGAGAACAAATAGGCGTGGGGAAGAGGGAGAGGGGGGCTACGAGCCCTCCCCCGTTGCTGTTTCCGGACCACCCATCCCTTCCTTCCCCTTCGCCCCGCCCGGTGAGGTCCGATGAGATCAGATCTCTCGATCGAAGTGAAGTGATAGGAAGAAAAGACTGCTGGCGGGAGATCTCTATTCATTACACCCCCTTTTTTTAGTAAGGGGAAAACGGAAGTGCGCTCCTGCGCACCAGCAGAAGGAAGGAGCTTTGGATACCTTATTATTAGAGAAAGGGGCAAGCCAAAACCTACTCCTAACAAGTTGCTGGATCGAAGTAGAACATTCTCCATCCGCCCGCTAGCAGCAGAGGGGGTTCGATTCCCGTTATACGCGATGTGGCGAAAAAGACTGAAAAACCGAGATATGAAATGCCCGCATTAAGATTTAAAACTTGTCGTCTACTTTCAGGAAATGTTCGGAACAGAGAACTTACAATAATACAACGCCGCATTCTCCGAAGATTGAGGAACAATAAGAGATCCATTAAAAAAAAGATTTATACGAGAAAAAATCGTAACAGTTACATCCAATCACAAACTACACGAAAGTTGCCCCTTTTTCATGGGGATTTACCCATCACAGAGATGCACAGAGGAACAGAACGAGCTTCATATATCCCTTTTCCACTCAATCCAGAAACAAGATCGGACGTTATTCCGGTTCGTCTCCATTTTCGTGAAACTATTCCTCAAGCAAGGCAGCTGATAAGTCATCGAAGGGTTTGTGTGAATAATGAAATGGTAAAAATTAATCATTTGAAACTTTCCCACGGTGATATAATATCTTTTCAAGAAAATAACGCGAGAATCCGCGGTGAAGAAATAAGGAGATCTTTCTATATCGAAATCTCAGTTGAAAAAATCATAGACAAATTCAAATTAAAAAAAAAAAGAGGCAAATTTAAATTCAAAATCAGAGGCAAATTCCTTGATCGCCAGGTAAGAATGTGGAGAAGAATCAAATGTTTCCACCTAATCAAAACTAAGAGGGGATGCCGCTTACTACTAAAAAAATCCCGGTTTTTGAAACAGTTGCGTTCTTATATGCAAGAAGAAGACTTGAAAAGAACAAAGAAGTTTGGATCCGAAAAAGTATGCTTAGCCAGTTCCTTCGCTGAGCACAACAGAATGAAGAGGAATTTGTATTTTTTCAAATCCCTATTCTTATGGAACGAGAAAAACCGAAATCTTCCTACTCAAACAAGAAGTCCTATAGTTTACAACTCTTTTTTATATAGATATAGTAATTCGACCTATTGCTCCGCATTCCCCTATCAGAAAAAGAAAACTATGAAGAGAAGAATCAAAAGGATTGAACTACCTACTCATTATTCGGAGGTGAATCATAGAACACTAAAAGCTGTGGTCTCTTATGGACCTAACATAGGTCACATCCCTCACGACATAAGATTGAAAGATCCAAACCTTCCTCTTCGGAGCGGAAACGGGCGTGGCCAAAACATATAAAGATCGGCGTAGTCGCTCATAGGGACATATCCATTTTTCATTCTGGTTTGATTGGTGGCGGAAGCTCTTCTGATGAGTCAGGTGCTGTGGTATTTGATGTAGTGGAACCAGACGAGATCCCCTTTTTGACCCGTTGCCAAAGAAGAACCCGCAGCGGTACCCTTCAGAAGTCCCAACCCTTTCATATTCAATTCATTGATACCGCCTTCTTTAGATAACATTTCTGAAGCTCTGAAGCTGCCAATCTTAAGCTTCCTTTAATAAGAAAGAGAGACTTGACTCGAATGAAGATTAGCGGGAGACAAATTCTAGTATTTAATAGTTTGATACCCGTCTGCGTTCTATCTTTCTATCTATTAAGAGTTAGCCTAGCCAAGAACGGCGCCTAGAAAAGTTCTCCTGGAAAGGAAAAGAAACGGCAATCTTGGCCTAGAGAATAGAAAAGGGATCCTCGAATAGGAAGGAAGTGGCACTGGTATTGAATTCCTTTCTGTATTTATACAAAAAAGGATGCTTAAACAAAGCAAGTCGGTCCAATAACGGTTGCTAAACCCGGATCGGATGCTATCTCCTAAACATATAGTGAAAAAAAGTCTGCCTTCGCTGAAGTTGGATCTGAGGACGGAAAAAGAGAGTCCGCTATCCCGGAACCGGTTGCCACCTTTTTGGGTCGAGGTAAGGCGGGAGACCCATACATAACTAGAGAGTAACTGTCGGCAAGTAAGAAAGATCTTTCCCCAGAGTGCCTTCCTTAAGCGTCTGGTGCCGCGGAGTCTGCAGGAGATGATCAAACCTCTTCCACCGCCGAACCTCTTTCTGTTGCTCAATCGTCCACTTTAGATGAGACTACTCAACTAAATCAGTATTAGACTCTTAAAAATCTGATTCTGCGGCAGAGACAGAAGGTGTATCCTCTAAGGCAGACAATTAAGTGACATAAGTGGTCTCGTCTATAGCATCTGATGAAGCAAAAGCCTAGTTCTCGGTAAAGCAAGCTCTCGCCTCAGGCTCAGGGAAAGGAAAGAAAGGGGATCCGTGCCTTTTCTATTCTCTTTCTGTGGTCTGGGACGGGAAAAGAAATGCTAGAAGAGTTGGAGCCCTTCTTCTTAAAGTCAGCTTTTTAGCTAAGCTCTTCTATAAGTGAGTTCTCTGGGCAAGGCTTTCTAGGCTCCCTCGCTCCCTACGAGCTCAAAAATGAAGGTATCCACGGAAAGAACACAACTTCTTCGGAGATAGCGAACTCTTCAAAACCAGACGATGAGTTGTGGGTCCTGTTTATATCTGTCTTATTTTGGTACTTTAATCTCCTGTGGTACTAATCGGTCTGCTCCAGCTTCTCTGATGAAGCGAAAAATCTATTGTAAAGAGTTGGTGGAAATGGCACTTTTCTTTCTTGCCTTATACCACTCCTGCCCTGGGGCAAGCTTAGCCATCCTTGTGGCAGGAGCCCTACAGGTACTGGAAAGCTGACTACTGGCAGTGAAATGTCATATAAAGACGGCTGACATCAAAATAACGATTGGGGATTTAGCTATAGCAGACTTCTTTTTTTCTCCTTCTCCCAAGCTCTTCCATTCTTGATAGGCTTTCCCTAGCTGGCACTATTTTAGTCTTAGATCTCGGAAGTTGATCTTTAACCAGCGATTTGCACGTCAACGAAAGAAGAAGGGCAAATGGTTGAAAGCCAGTACGGGACCAATACCAATACCAATGCTTTGATTCAACTAGTAGCGAAGGTGCCAATTGGTATCATTCCAATAGCTGTCCAAGGGGAAAAGGCTTTCAAGCTTCAGTGTGCCAAGCGAGCAAATGTCTATATGAGGGGGAAGTAGTGTATTTCCTGGAGAATAAGTTCCAGCCGATGCAAACGACCGTAATGATCCCTACGAGGTTAGCTGCAGTATATAGGAGCCTTTAGGTCCAGGCGAGTTCCGCAGTTGCCCTGTCTCTGTAAACCCTTCTTCAGAGCCTGCCCCCCCATCTACTCAAAGGAAAGAAAAGCAGTTAGAGAAGTCAAGTAAGTAAGATAAGGAAAGCGCGCATCCTTCTGCCTCTAAGTCGTAACCCTTTATCCCTTCCCGAGGTTTTAGTTTGAGTTGAAGTGTGGGGCGAGTTTCTTTCGATGCAGTTCTAGGATTACTCTAATAGGCAGCTTTGGAATAATACTGGAATACCTTATACCTATATAGAATGGAGGGACTACGCTTTCTGCCCCTATTGAATATGCTTTATTCTCTTACCCTATCTAACTTCAAGTTCTTAATAGTTTAAATAAGGTGAGTGCTGGCCCAGTCTTCTATAATCCCCTTATCGAGCTACCGATCTTACAGCGCTTTCTTTCCTATCATCCCTTCGATCTCCAGGCTAGGTAAATTCTTAAGGTAAATTTTCAAGCAGAAGTATTGAAATGGGGCAAGCAAATAAGCAAGCGGTGGGATCTTTCAGACAAGGGTAAAGGTCTAGAGCAGGCCAGAAGGCGGGACTCTTTCTTTTTCTTTCCTCAAATGAAAGCTAGATTCATTTTAAGCCGGTTCAGGTCCAAAAAATTTCCTGAAAAGCTAGTCAGTGAGAAAGGGAATGAACATGGTGAAGCGAAGAGGGTTCGAATGAATACTCGACTGATAAGGATAAGGGGGGAAATTCTTTTTAATGAGGGATTACTAAGGGGCTTAGATTGCTCACAGGATCAAAGCACTTTCTTTATCACTGTCTTGCTCACTTAACCCTCTAACACTTACACAAAGGCTTGACAAGGGATGGAAGAGATAGAGGAGAGAAAGCAGAACGAAGGGATATAGAATTACAGGCAGAACGAATCCAAGGGCTAGTCTCACACTCTGATAAGCCCAGGTGAGAAACTCTCTATTACTACTGGTATTGGGAAAACTGGTAGAAACTTATTGGAAATATGGTAGATAATACTACAAGACTGGCTAGATAGAGTAAGGAATATTGCATATTGCCTATTGCTATTATATATATATATATTATTAACTGGAAATAAGATTTAGGCGGGAACTCGTCCAGGTAATAAAGCAGGACAGGAAAGAAAAGCACTAAACTTAGCTATCAAAATCCCATCCCTCTAACCCTTAAAAAATGGATTAGCAATGGCTTAATAAAGGGATTACCATGGGACTTAGACAACTACTTGGGGCTATCTACTCCAACTGGCTCGCGGGTAGCGATAAGGACAGGATGGACTGGTGGAAATGCAACTACTGGTACGAATGCTGGTACAAGGGCACTGGCTAAAAATGGCTGTAAGAGAACTCTCCCACGGGATGGAGTGGATGGATTGTCCCTTGTTTGCTGTCAACTTAATGCGCTTACCTTACTATGGAAATATATAGCCCTATCGTTTATCGTTTAGCAAAAAGATATAGCCCTCCCCTATTGGACTGGATGGAAGAGAACTCCCAGGTATAAGGGATTATCTTAAGGCAGGGCTTTCCTTGGGCTTAGCAATAGAACTGGATTGGATCAACATTACAGGGCTTAGGCCTAGAAATGCATGGCGTTATCACTGGATTTTACTTGCGCTTGAAGAGGAGCTGCTTTGCCCTCTTACCCTCTTAGGATTCTATTAAGATGGAAATTACTGGAAGGGAACTGGGAATGCCTTACAGGGGGAAGGGAATCAATTACGAAGACCGATAGGGATGTTTTAACTCGTATGAACAAGAAGTACGCCCTCTCCGTCTTATAAGAGTAAGACTTTTCCTTTCACCTAACCACTCGACTGACGAAGGAGGGAAAGGGAATAGCAGCACTCCCAAAGCAAAACATTTTCCACTCGCAAGAATTACTTCAGGTCCAGAAAGCAGAGGAAGAAAAAAGGGGAAGAAATTAAAGTAGTCTTCCCAATAGAAATAGAAGCCCTCGGCAGGAAATTCTCCTAGGGCTGTAGAAAATATTTTACAAGTAATAAAAGAATAAATATCACAGGTAAGATTCAGTCCTATTCTATTCTTAACTTTGAATATCCCGCCGGCTATCCAAAAAAGCTCTATCCCTTGCTTTAAAAAAATCCCTACTAGCCTAAGTAAGGGACGCAGTTACTGTACCATAATAAGAGAGAGGGACTTCGGTAAAGGCTTACTTGATACTGGATTACACAAGCAAGGGCTTAACAAGGGGGAGTGGAAAGCACTTTTTCTTAGCAAGAGGGAAACTGTGGCAGGAAAGGAGAAGGAAAGAAAGTCCAACTGGCTGCAAGGAAACTGGCTGGAAGAGATATGCGTCTAATAAATAGGTGGCTGGAAATATGATAGCACTGGAGAAAATACTGTAAAAGGGACTGATACTGGCATATTACCCCCTGGGAAGGGGACTTACACTGGCTTGCTTACCTGCTTGGCTTTGCTTTGGGGAAGCTTTATTCTGCGATTGGAAGCTATTATTGATTGTCAGCTGGATTTCCTCTTCTTTCTTCTTAGCTTGATGCGGTAGGCGAAGAAGCCATCCATCCTGTGAGCAAGCAAGTTTTCAATATAGGCCAGTAACTTCGTGTACCTTAGGAGAGCGGGTAAGATCTTTCCATTTTAAAAAGAGAATTCGTTTAACTTCAGGGAATTGATTTGCTTACTTTAATTTTAATAGGAGAGCTTTCAATGGATACTATAAAATATGGGCCCGGCCAGCCCTTTTTGGAATGCCTCTAAGAGAGTGTGCTTTTTTTAGGAAGTTAATATATTTCGAGTCTAAGGGCATGACGTCCCCCTGCTTTTCCATGTGAGTCAGTGGAAATTTGAGTTCCTTTCCTTATACCTGCCCCTTCTAAGGCATTCCCCCCCGTTTCATTCCTTCTCTCTTGCGAGCCAGTCCGTCCTTCTCTATTTGATTCTTGGGAGGCTACTAATCTCTTGTTAAGCCCTTTTCTAAGGCCTAAAGTAAGCCATAGCTAATCTCTCAGTAAGTCAAAAGAAAAGAGGAAAGATTTCCCGCTAGCTCAAAACTGAGTTTGAGGAAAGCCTGAACCTGATATTGAAATTCCCTACCAGTCCTAAGAAAATAACTTCTCCCAGTCTTCCAACTTCAAATAGGGTTTCGCCTAGCCTTGCAATAAGATCTAATCTAGTAGTTTACTTCTTTCCTTGCCAGTGTCAGTTGCAGGCCTCTCTACATCCAGCCAGCTCGACGTATGTTCGCATACTGTCAGGTCGGGCATCTGTTATTTGAAGATTGATTCCGGATTGAATTGACAAAGAAGAAAGGGCAGCGGAAAGAAACTCCACCACCGCTAGAGGAGAGAACGAACGCTTTTTGCCCAAGAGGGAGAGTTGGGGAAGAAGTCTACCTCTTTTTCGAACATTCTTTCTTGAGGTCAGTCTTTTCGGCTGAATTGATTGACTATGAAGGACAGCCAGAGGAGCGGAGCAGCTTCGCCGTCTAGGGGATGGAGCAAAAGGCCACTATCTACACTATTTCTTTAGTAGCCAGACCAGTAGAGACTGGATTAGCGATCAAAGGGACCACTATCTAGGCTAGCCGGGGGCGGAATTCAATTCCACTCGACCACTTCAGGTTTTGGGGTAGGGAGAGGTGAATGCCCCAGTACGTATGCGATAGAGTATACAGATACTTGAATTGCCCTGAAATCATCAAAGAAAGCAACGGGAAATCAAAGCTTGATCTTGATGTCTGACTTTCTTATTAAAGAAGCAACCAAAAGAGCAAGTGGAGGTATTCCCTTAGATTCGATCTATCCCTTCTGAGTGAGACGAAGTCCCACTAGAGAAGACGGTAATGGAATCGGGGATCACAGAAGCTCTCATCCACTATCTAATCGGAATCAGGAAAGCAAGGTGGAAGAGCTGAGTGGTAAGACTCGTTTACTACATAATAAATAGAAAAAAAGGCGGTCTAAAAGCAGCCATTAGATATAAAATTCTCCACCTTGAACTTCTATTCCATGTCTCTTGATCTTAGATACTATATTTGACGATCTATCTCTATTAGACAATCGCTGGACTTGCCCATCACGGCATGAGAGGAGTTACCCCCTGTAATGTTTGATTGATAACCGCATCTCCTGTCTATCATTGAAGAAGGGAAGGAAAAGAAGAGAGAAAGACTAGGACTTTCTTTGCGAGAACATGAACCCTGGTTCCCCTCTGTCACATGTCAGATCAATGACGTAGAACAGAAAAAATGCATAGTTTTATGATAGATCCCCGGATCTCACCCTCACCTCTGCAAGCAAGAAAGAATCAAGGGTAGCTTTCACGCCACTCAACTTTCAGGATCGAGCCAGAGAAAGGAGAAAAAAAAAGAGCTTTCTTTCAAGCAGTTAGCTGGAGGTAGTGGGAAAACAAAGACCAAGGAAAAAAGTCAACGACGGGTTGAAGAACTTAGTTTCAAGACTCTGTCTGGGGCTAATCGCGAAGGACCGTGCTAGCCGAGCTAGCCCAAAGGTGGATTCTGCTTCTGCTTGAGCTACCTGAGTTGACGGCAGAAGAAGCAATCGGGAGGGAAGAGTCCAAGCTATTCATACTAGCTTTAGCTTTGAGCAAGAGAAGATTCCTTTCCACCCAGTCAATCATTGTGATTGAACTGTGAAAAAGAAAGATAGAAAGATCGGGCAATCTCCTATATCAAGGCTTGGAACGATCCCTATAGCCACTGCTTGCCTAACAACTGCTAACCTTTAAAATTCAATTGTTCTGCTCTACGCTGGCACAAGGGCGTGCGGAGGACTTGACCCATGCTACTTCCTTCGTAGAGTGTCCATACGGCCCCTCCCCCGCTCCTATGTTCGATAGGCCTAAAGGCCCCTATACCGGTACATTGGCTTGAGCTAATTCTTCCATTGACGTTAAGCTACGTCATCTTCAATGCCATCGGTTCTTCGGAAATTCACTCCTCCCGTGCCTTGGGACTTGGATCCTTCAACCTCGGATCTTGTACTTTTTCTCTTTTTCAACTATTCCCGGGGCAGTTTGTTGGGTTCTGTTTTGATCGATCGTTCTTGTCCCTTGATCAATTGGGGGTGGGGGAGTTGCTTAGAAAGCGCCTACCCCTCGTCCGGTAAAGCTGCTTGAAACTCCGTCACCTATGAATAAAGAAAAAAAGGCTTTCTCTTCTCCTCTCAGCAATCAAACTCCATAGCGTTAGCTATAGGCTTTGACGCGTTAGCGCCCACCTATAAAGCCTACTTTCACTCGTCTAAGGGCCTTGCTTGTTCGGTCGAGACGGATTCCATCTTTTACAGAAAAAAGAACTAGTCCGTCCCTTTACTCTTGTTGAGTAAAGTCCCTTAACCGTTCGTTTCAGAACTCATCCGTTATTCGTTCAACGATTCTTTCTTTAGTTGGCTAATCGTGAAGTCTATTCCGAGCGAAGACAGGCTTATCTCCCCCACGTTGAGAAGGAGATTCAGTTGAAAACTACTGAGATTGGTCACGGAAATGATATTCTTTCTTAAACGAGAAAAGGTGATTAAGCTTCAAAGAACTGAGCTCAATGAATAGGTGATTCAGGAACAGGTGAAAGGATACGTAGGTTTTTTCTTCCTTCTTCATCTAAATGTGATCTTCCTCGCTCGCCGAAAAGTACTAGTTTTCTTCTCCCGACTTCCGCTAGGGCTCTTTCTTTCCTCAGCGTGGGTGAAAACCTTTTCTTTCCCCTTACTCAAAACGTGAGTGAAAACTATTTTTAATAATCACTCCACCAACAGGAGAACGAGATACAAAGGAAGATTTCCTAAGCTAAGGGTAAGGGTGCGATATGCGCTTTCCCTCGCCGCAAGAAGAAGGGCTTTAGCAAGGGGGAAAAAGGACAGTCTTCGGGTTCTGCAAGGTGAATGGCAGTGCTATCAACAAAACCTTTCCTTTGTTTTTTTTTTCAACTCGTTACTCGTTACCTGGTGAGGGGGTCTTTACAATCTTCTTCTTTCATTACTCAAAAGAAGGTTGGCTGGGCTTTCCTCAAAAGGGAAAGTGTCACATTCCCGAGTTACATAAGCGAAAAGTGGATTCTTTCTTCAGTCATCTCGGTAAATGAAAAGTAGAATCTTTATTATTCCCGAGGGGATGAGGTTTGGTTGGTCAACCGGAACATTTACTACAAGGACTAAACTTCTTTCTTAAAAAAGGTTATACTCATTACCTGAACCGTTGGGGCATTCAACCTTAGCCTCTCTTACTTATTTAAGTTAGGAATCATACACTAATTAGTAGGAATGGGGAAAGATTACTCCTATAAGGAAGGGGGAAGGAAAGGACTAGCTTGACTCTGTAAAAGAGATGAACAGATAGAGGGGCTCATACTGACTCTAAAGACGGGGTTTCCTCAATCAAATAACTCGATTAGGGAACTCGCCCTATTCATGAACTGGGGAACGGAACCTTAAACTAAGGAGACGTAGCTAGCTCAACATCAGGAAAGGAACTGGCTTTATACTAGAGTAGTATTCTTTCGTCTACTTCTAAATCTTATCCGACTAACTGTTTTTTCAACTGAAACCGAATTACACCGACTAACTGAAACCAAATTACTGTCTTTTTCTCAATGGTAGTTTCTTGTGTAAGGAAAGGGATTCACCCGTTGGCTGACTTGATTGTTTGCCTATTTCGTTCTAGTTCTACGCTTTCACTGCTTTTTGAGTGTGACTATCCCATCCTACATTGGTTTCAGGCTGAAAGAGGGGTTTCTGGCGAAAAGGAGGAAAGCATTGGTTTATGCCTAGGAAAAGGCAGGAGGGGTTTCTGGCTAAGACTGAGTTAGATCAGGTGACTCAGACTGAGTGGAAAGCGTGAGTTGGCTTTCTGGCGAAAAGGTAGGAGGAATTGGTTTCTGCCCACCCGGAAGGAGGGTTTTTGGCCGGTGAAAAAGAGGAGAGAAGGTGATAACTCTCAATCGAAGGCGTACAATCATGCTTTGTTTCCTTCCCTTCACTTTGCTTGTTTCATACAGGACTCTTCTTTCTTTGAGGAACGGAACCCTCTTTAATCAATTGACTAGCCGAGATAGATGAGTTTCATAAAAGATGATTCTTTCGTATAAAAGGTATCCTACCGATCGGAAGTCTTCGTTGGGACCCTTTCAACCATCTTCCTTTTTCTAGAAAGCTAGTATCCTCCCTCACTTTATTTATTTAAAAAGAAAGAGCGCTAGCGAGCTTCTATTCTCTCCGTAAAGTAACCGTTGGGACCCGTACTAGTTATCTGAACCCGAACAACTGGACCTTACCTACTCACTCTTAAAGAAAACGAATTCAGTACCGAGCCGGAAACCTAACTAGGAATCAAACTACCCTTCTCCCTTATTTTCTGAACTCACTTACTCCTTTTTCCTCTCTTTCTTGTCTCCCCCCACTTCGTTCCTTTCCTATTGTTGAGTGAGTCAAGCTAGTCTGTTCCGTTCCTCTTTCTTCAAAGAGTGGCTAATTCCACTGTTAACTGTCCCTCTTCCCTTCTTCTGCTTTGGTTGGTTTCTCCTATCCCTTTAGTACATCTCGGGCTATGAGAGAACCTTCCATACTTGTTCAAGTAAGGACAGATATTCAGTAACAACTTCTTACCAGACAAAGGACTTCATTCTCGGGGTTCGATCGGACTATTCCGCCTTGGCTGGTTAGTTTGAGGATTCTCACTTCCCTTCTACCGCTCCGCTTACAGGTTAGATTGACTATTACGACTTCGCCTTTGGCCGGAATTTCAGTACCCTACTTCCTTTCTTTTTCTTTTTGGCCGGTTTCTCTGAGTTAGCCGACTTCCCCTTTTGGTTTGGATTGAGTCGAGGACTACCAGTTAAAAGGCGTCAATTTCATACTTTAACAAGTTTACTTGCCCCTCATTCCCCTGAACCTAAGTTGAGATGAGCTAATTCACTTCTTAATTATCTGCTTTCCTGAAGCAAGGAACAAAAAGCAGGGGAAGCAACTGACCTCAAAGAATGACTTTTAGAGACCTACTCAACGGGGATAACCTCCCGGGTAGAGAGAAAGGTAAACGGGAAAATGGGGAAACTATACTTATGTCATTCCTGAGTGAATATTCTTTATATAAAATAAAAGGTCACCCATAAGAAGTGTTCTCGCCGGACCGTAGTCCTCATCAATCAAAGTCTCCGTTGGCCTATTCCAATCCTTTCTCCCATCTCCCTTGAGAAAAACTATTCCCTACTTTCGCTTACGTTGGTTTGGCCTACGAGTAGTTCTTCTCAGCCTCCTTACGCGTTGCGTTGGTTTGTTAGTTCATCGTTCGTTCGCACTCACTTCTTCCCCTCCCTTTTGTCGGATTCTCAGTGGTCAAAGTAGTTCATGAATCCTTCGTTCATTGCTGAACTCACTTGTTAGTTAGCGCATCACTTCTTCTTTCATTAGTTGGCTATTCCTGAGGTCTATTCCAATCTATTAAAGTCATGGCTTAGTCCCACCATTAGACTGATTCTTTAGGGCTTTTGTTTAACCGCTTTAACATTTTAACTATTCTCAAGCCAACAAAATATTCTATTGGCGGCATTCGTGAGCAAGAGAAAGATATGTTGGTTAAAAGGCTTAGGCCTCCTCCCATTCGTATGGGGATTGGGGGTGCTTCTGTGCAATCTTCCATATTCTGGGTTGGATTCAGCCCGCTTGCTTAGATTGAGCCCTAAACCTGTGCTTTCCTTCTTGCTTGGCCCGTCCTACGCGGATTTGTTCGTTGTGCGAGCCTTTTTCTTACCATTTTCTGGTTGTTTTGATACCATTTTCTTACATTACACATTACGTTGACGAAAAAGCCTTGGCCAGATTACGAGTTCTCAGCCGGATTCCCCTTTGGTCGAGTTAAACCCTTTTATGGTTGGCCATTTGTTTTATTACGTTGACGAAAAACACGGGCTTTCTGACCCCTCAAACGAAATAGTTGATTTTGGCGCCCCTTATTCAACCATAAACAACTGAGATTGGACAGGAACGGACTAACTGAAACCTAATGATCTCAAAGCAAATTCGGAAATTAACCAGTCTTCCGCGTAAGAAATTGAATAAGAGAAGAGCGAAACACATTCCTCAAAGCAAAGAAAGAAGGTACCCCAGTGGAATGTAAGAAAAGGAAGCCATTGCTTGATTGTTAGCGTTATTAATTCGTTGAGATTTTTTTTTGTTCCGTGAGTGAAGGAGATTCGTCTTCGGAAGAGAAAAACCCCAGATAGTTGCACTACACTTCAACGAAAAGAAATCAGGAAATTACATAGATAAGAATCGCAGTAGGCTAATCTTGACAGTTTCATTTTTCGATTGAGAAAGCGGTAGTGAGCTCTCCAATAGTGCACCGAAAGGGGGCCGGGGAGACGGTCAACCTTAGATCGGCTAAGATCGAAAATGCTCTGTCTTTGATTGAGACTGAAAACAGATATATAGCCAGTGTGCCGTGATTTAATTGTAGTCAGTCTTTACTTAAAAATGCCCCACCCCAGGAAAGGAATGCCTTTCTACTCCCATGCTTTCCGTTGGTCAACAACCAAAAAAAGAAAACTATAGTTTTTCACTAGTTGTACAGTGAAAATGAAGTCTCCCCTTTTTTTTGGAGGGAGCAGAACAAAAAAAGAATGAAACAAACCAAATGATTGTTCTAGAATGGTTATTCCTCACAATTGCTGCTTGTGATGCAGCGGAACCATGGCAATTAGGATTTCAAGACGCAGCAACACCTATGATGCAAGGAATAATAGATTTACATCACGATATCTTTTTCTTCCTCATTCTGATTTTGGTTTTCGTATTACGGATCTTGGTTCGTGCTTTATGGCATTTCCACTATCAAAAGAATCCAATCCCGCAAAGGATTGTTCATGGAACTACTATCGAGATTCTTCGGACCATATTTCCTAGTATCATCCCGATGTTCATTGCTATACCATCATTTGCTCTCTTATACTCAATGGACGAGGTAGTAGTAGATCCAGCCATTACTATCAAAGCTATTGGACATCAATGGTATCGGACTTATGAGTATTCAGACTATAACAGTTCCGATGAACAGTCACTCACTTTTGACAGTTATACGATTCCAGAAGATGATCTAGAATTGGGTCAATCACGTTTATTAGAAGTGGACAATAGAGTGGTTGTACCAGCCAAAACTCATCTACGTATTATTGTAACATCTGCTGATGTACCTCATAGTTGGGCTGTACCTTCCTCAGGTGTCAAATGTGATGCTGTACCTGGTCGTTTAAATCAGATCTCTATTTCGGTACAACGAGAAGGAGTTTACTATGGTCAGTGCAGTGAGATTTGTGGAACGAATCATGCCTT